TTTTCCGTTTTCAAAAATGGAATTCAAAATCCAACAAGGAAGAATTGTCTTCGAAGATCAAATCAATATTTGCAAATTCATCTTCATCCAAAATGTCAATCCAGAGTCTAAAAGACTAAAAGAAATAAGTAAAAAAGTAAAAAGATTAACACTAAGACAAAGCCTAAATAGACTAAGAGATAAGACGAAATCCGACCTGTTCCTAAATATTGAATGCCCTCTCCACCAAAGAAACTTATAAGGCCAAAAGCGTTTGGAATTCCATCAATTCCTCGTCGATCAAAAAAACGAGTTAGTTCAGCAAATCTTCTTAGACCCCCAGCCAAATATATTCGGTAAAAAAAATCTATGTAACCACGATTATATGACCAATCATAAATGAGATTAATTATTTTTTCCCAGAGAACTGTAGTATTATTATTACCACCTTTAACAAATGAATTTTGTAAGTTTAAATTTTTGAAAGATGAATAAATGGGCTTATATGAAAAAAACGCTATAAATATACCAAAAAAGGCTGGACTGACTGAAAAAATTCCATTTATAAAAAATTCATACCAATCTATAAAATTATTTTGATTCGGGTGTAAAAGGTTTATAGACGGATTCAACAAATTTGATAATAGATCAAAATAAATTCCACTTTGATTATAAGGAATTCCTATAATTCCAACAAGACAAGTAAATAGTACTAATATAGACATGGAAAATAGCATAGTACTGTCCGATTCGGGGGGATAAAAAAACGTATTTTGAATTCCAAAACAAGCAATACTAATAAAAGGGCGTATCATTTTTTTTCCATTATCAAAAATTCGATAGGTTGTATTGAAAAAAAAKAAAATCCCCTTTTCATTATTATTTATTGAWAATAATAAAGAAAACTTGTTTTTTTGAATTTCTTTTCCCCATGGAGATATTGAATAGCAGGAACCACTTTTTTGACCACTATAATTCTTAAAATGAACGTTTAAATGTCCCTCAAAAGTCAGTAAATAGATTCGAAACATATAAAATGCGGTTAATCCTGCTGTGAAACAAGCTATAATTGCAAAAACCGGAGAATACAACCAACTATCGTTAAGAATTTGGTCTTTGGACCAAAAACAAGCGAGAGGTGGAATACCACAAAGAGAAAGCGTACCTATTAAAAAAGCAGTTTTTGTAATTGGTACATGCTTTTTCAACCCTCCCATAAGAACCATATTCTGACTTTTATCGGGAGAATATCCAACAATAGCTTCCATTGAATGAATAATAGATCCGGATCCTAAAAACAATAATGCTTTCGAATAAGCATGAGTAATCAAATGAAATAAAGCCGCCTGATACGATCCCATTCCTAAAGCTAACATCATATAACCCAGTTGGGACATCGTAGAATACGCCAAACTTCTTTTAATATCTTTTTGAGCAAGGGATAAAGTAGCTCCGAATAGTAGTGTTACCATACCTATCAAAGAAATAAAATTAATTATATGAGGTATAATTATAAAAAGAGGAAGGAGGCGAGCTACAAGAAAAATACCTGCTGCGACCATAGTAGCGGCATGTATAAGAGCCGAAATAGGAGTGGGACCTTCCATGGCATCGGGTAACCATACGTGAAGGGGGAATTGAGAAGACTTGGCAACTGCACCTGTAAATAAAAGCAAAGCACACAAAGTAAGAAATACAAAATTTACCTCATTATTATAAACTAATTTATTTACTATTTCGAATAAATCTCTAAATTCGAAACTACCCGTTATAGCATAAAGTCCCAAAATCCCTAATAATAAACCAAAATCACCTACACGATTCGTTACAAAGGCTTTTTGACAAGCATTCGCCGCAATAGGTCGTGTGAACCAAAAACCTATTAATAGATAAGAACACATTCCAACTAATTCCCAAAAAATAGAAATTTGTATCAAATTCACACTAGTAACTAATCCCAACATGGAGGTAGTGAAAAAACTCATATAAGAAAAAAATCTCAAATATCCCTGATCATGATACATATAATTGTCACTATAAAAAAGAACCAGAATTCCAACCGTACTAATTAATATTACCATAATCGAAGCAAGCGAATCTATTAAGTAACCGAAGTCTAAAGAAAAATCATTATTAATTGTCCAAGACCATACATATTGATAGATAGACCGAAAGGAGCATAACTACATTTAGTAGAAAGATATTAGGAAAGGACCACATACGTCGAAGATTTTTTGTTGCCATTGGAAAAACGATAAGTCCAACTCCTATTAACATAGGAATGGGAAGTGGAATGAGAGGTATAATCCATGAATAGGGATATGTATAGTCCATAAAAAAACCTTTTATCTTTTATTCTTATTTTATTCTGAATTATTCTTTCTCAACTCCTTCGAATATTCAGAGGAAGAAGGAAGTTAGAATAAATAGGATCAGGCTAATAGTGCAATCGAAAATGAAATAAAAATAAAAAATGAACTAAAAATACTAATACTATTTTTTCTTTATATTAATATATATTTATATATATTAATATATATATATATTTTTATTTTCTATATATCTTTTATGTATTTTCTATTTTTTTTAATTTACTTTTATATTTTATTAGAATTTTAGTAAAAATTTGACTAAAAAAAAATAATAAACTTTTATTACTCTATTTTATTACTATAAATAACTAACTATTTTTAGTTATCTATAATAACTTATCTAACTAAATCTAAATAAATTAGCTAAGTTATAACGAAGATCTTTCTACTTACTAAAGATAGAAAACAATTCAATTACCATTAGGTATTACGATAATTTTTTCTATCCGTAGACGAAAAATTGATAATTCCATACAACAAATATACACAGAGTATTTTATACATTCCTTTTGTTTTCCATTAATATAAATAATATAAAACACATGGAATTTTTTTAGAATTGTCGAAAGGACTATTAGAATATCCGACATTTTTCTTTCGATACCTACCATGGATCAAAATCAATGAGCAAGGATTCCTTTTTTCGCCTTTGATTCTATTTTGATACGGATATAAATATAAAACACGACAAAAATAAACATAGATATATAAAAACTTCGTTATTTATCTTTTGTGTCTTGTCAGATATTTAGTTGGATTGAATGGAATCAAGATTAAAAAAAAATTTGAAAAATAAATGAAATTGTTTGAACAATAAATGTCTTTCACATTCAACTAGATAAAAAAAGAATTTTTTCAAATTTATTTTTTCATGGCAGTTCCAAAAAAACGTACTTCTATATCAAAAAAACATATTCGTAAGAATATTTGGAAAATAAAAGCCTATTTTACAGCATTGAAGGCTTTTTCATTAGCGAAATCTATTTCTACGGATAATTCTAAAAGTTTTTTTGTGCAACAATCCAATAATCAAACTTATAATAAATAATAAAAAAATGGTATTTTTTTTTATTGTAGTCTTTCCCGATGGGGATTCTTATTTTCCCCATCAAGCTACTTGAATTTCGAATAGCCATTTTAATAATTGAATTAATTAATAATTGAATTACTAAATAAGAATTGAATTATGGTAATATTTTGGAATGTTTCAATATGGAGTAAAACGAAAGGAATTTTTTGTCATTAATTTAATTAACTTTTTGAATTTCAATCTCGACAACTAAATAAAAAAAGCTTATTATTATTTCGCGTACGCCGCTATGGTGAAATCGGTAGACACGCTGCTCTTAGGAAGCAGTGCTAGAGCATCTCGGTTCGAGTCCGAGTGGCGGCAGGCTATCTTCGAAAAGAAAGACAATAAGTTCTATATATAATAAATGCAATTCCAGATTGGATTCCGTATCATTTTCTATACTTTTTTTATTTGAGAATTTTTATGATATTTTCCACCTTAGAACATATATTAACTCATATATCATTTTAGATCGTTTCAATTGTAATTACAATTTTTTTTATAATTTTATCCGTTGATGAAATCGTAGGACTATATTATTCGTCAGAAAAAGGCATTATAGCTACTTTTTTCTGTATAACGGGATTATTAATCACTCGTTGGATTTATTCGGGGCATTTCCCATTAAGTGATTTATATGAATCATTCATTTTTCTTTCATGGAGTTTCTCCCTTATTTCTATCGTTCCATATTTTAAAAAACATACCAATTATTTAAGCGCAATAACCTCGCCAAGTACAATTTTTCTACACGGCTTTACCACTTCAGGTCTTTTAACCGAAATACATCAATCTGTAATATTAGTACCCGCGCTTCAATCCCAGTGGTTAATGATGCACGTAAGTATGATGATATTGGGCTATGCAGCTCTTTTATGCGGATCATTATTATCAGTAGCTCTTTTAGTCATTTCATTTTCATTTCAAAAGATTTTTCAAAATTTCGTAAACGAGTCATTTTCATTTAACAAGATCCAATATATGGATGAAAAGCGKAATGTTTTAATAAACAACTTCTCTTGTTCTGCGAGAAATTATTACAGAGTTCAACTAATTCAACAATTAGATCAGTGGAGTTATCGTATTATTAGTCTAGGGTTTATCTTTTTAAACATCGGGATTCTTTCAGGATCAGTATGGGCTAATGAGGCATGGGGATCATATTGGAATTGGGACCCAAAAGAAACTTGGTCATTTATTACTTGGATTATATTTGCAATTTATTTACATACTCGAACAAATAAAAAAAAGTTCAAAAGTCTAAATTGCGCGATTGTGGCTTCTATGGGCTTTCTTATAATTTGGATATGCTATTTTTGGGTCAATTTATTAGGAATAGGGTTACATAGTTATGGTTCCTTTAATTTTCATTAACATGAAATCAAATTGAAAAAGATTCCTACAAATAGAAACATAAAACATTTTCAAAAAAATGATAATAAAATCCAAATTTTAAATACTAAATTAGTAAATATTAAGTTAAAGAATATAAATAAGAAAAAAAAAACTCCATACTTCAGGGAAGATGTCGAGAACCATTTGAATCACTACACTAATTGATTCAAAAGGTTCTCACAAAAAGAAATCCATCTAGTCAAAATTTCAATTCATTTTTACTTTAGTTAATTTTTATTTTTCATTGTAAAATTGCAAAACGAAAAAGAAAGAATAGGATTCTAAATTTTTTCTTGTTTTATTCATGAAAACGATCGATAAAAATATGTAGATATAATAGCTTCGACCTTCTCAACTGAGAGTGAGAGAATGAAATCCGGATAAATACCAATACCTATTATTGGGAGAAGAATAGAGATTAAAATAAATAATTCTCTCGGCCCAGAATCAAAAAAATAAGAGTTTTGCACATTCAAAATCTTGTATCCATAGAACATTTGACGTAACATCGATAATAAATAAATAGGAGTTAATATCATTCCAATTGCCATTAGAAGAGTAATTAGTATTTTTGGAATTAAAAAATATTGTTGGCTGGTAATTATTCCAAAAAAGACTATCAATTCGGCAACAAAACCACTCATGCCGGGTAATGCAAGGGAAGCCATTGATAAGATACTGAACAGTGTGAATATTTTTGGAAGGAAAATCGCCATTCCACCCATGTTTTCGAGATAAACAAGACGTATTCTATCATACGTCATTCCTGCCAAGAAAAAAAGAGCAGCACCAATAAATCCGTGAGAAATCATTTGTAAAAGGGCTCCATTGAGCCCCGTATCGGTTATCGCTCCAATTCCGATAATTATGAACCCCATATGAGATACAGAGGAATAGGCTATTCTTTTTTTTAAATTACGTTGACCAGGAGATGTTGAAGCTGCATAGATTATTTGTATTGCACCTACTATAATCAACCAGGGAGAAAATATAGAATGAGCATGGGGGAATAATTGCATATTGATCCGAACCAAACCATATGCTCCCATTTTTAATAAAATTCCAGCTAGAAGCATACAAGTACTGGAATGTGCCTCCCCGTGGGTGTCTGGTAACCATGTATGTAAGGGTATGATCGGTAATTTGACTGCAAAAGCAATAAAAAATCCAGTATAAAATAGTAATTCTAGTGCTACAGGATACGATTGGTTAGCTAATATTTCAAAATTTAATGTTGGTTCATTCGAACCATATAAGCCAATACCAAAAACGCCTATTAATAGAAAAATAGACCCCCCCGCAGTGTATAAAATAAATTTTGTAGCTGAATACAGACGTTTCTGTCCTCCCCATATCAATAGAAGTAAATAAACGGGAATTAATTAGAACTCCCACATGAGAAAAAAAAGTAAAAGATCGTGAGAAGAAAATGATCCTATTTGACCGCTGTACATTGCTAACATCAGGAAATGGAACAATCGGGAATCCCGAGTAACCGGCCAGGCTGCTAAAGTAGCTAAAGTGGTTATAAATCCCGTCAGTAAAATGGTTCCTATAGAGAGCCCATCTATTCCCAATCTCCAGTTAAAATCAAAAAAATTAATACATTTATAATCCTCTGCTAGTTGATTTAATGGATCGGTCAATTGGAAATGATAACAGAATGTATAGGTCGTTAAAAGGAGTTCAAAAATAGAAATGGATATGGTATACCACCTTATTACCTTATTTCCTCTATGAGGTAGAAAGAAAATTAAAGAACCCGCTAATATTGGTAAACCTACAATTATTGTTAACCAAGGAAAATAATTCGTGGTAAAGACAAGATAGAATTAGACCCCAAAACCCGTTCTCGAAAAAGAACGGGTTTTTTTGTCGATAAAAAAAATCAATTGTATTTAAAAAAAAAATAGAAAATTCAGTTTGTTTAAAGTAGTTTTTTCTGAAACTTATTATATTAATAAGCTAGACCCATGCTTCGAGTTGTTTCATGCCATAAATAAACCCTCACGCTCAAAAAATCCGTTGGGCAAGCGGATTCACATCTCTTACAACCAACACAGTCCTCCGTTCGTGGAGCAGAAGCAATTTGCTTAGCCTTACATCCATCCCAAGGAATCATTTCTAATACATCGGTTGGGCAGACTCGGACACACTGAGTACATCCTATACATGTATCATAAATCTTTACTGAATGTGACATTGGATCTCTCATTTTTTGAATATCATAAATCTTCGATTTAGTAAACTTATATATAAATCATATATTTATATACCAGATGAATCAATGATTTTATCATTATTTTAATAATCAATCGAATTATGGATCGCGACTCCTGGGTTGGCTAAGATACTTTGATTTCTTACATTTTTACATTTAGTATTAAATAATTGATGAATATTCGAATTTTATAAATAAATGAAATTATAAATAAATGAAATTAGTAGTACTTATTACTTATTTATTCAATAAATTCGATTGATTGATACGAGTTGATTTTCTATTACGATAAATTGATGAAACAATAGCTAACCCAATAGCCGCTTCGGCTGCGGCAATAGCTATAACAAAAATAGAGAAAATATCTCCTTGTAATTGTCGACTATCAAACAAATCCGAAAATGTTACGAAATTTATATTAACTGCATTCAGGATAAGTTCCAAACACATAAGAGCCCTAACCATATTTCGACTTGTGATCAATCCATAGATACCAATCGAAAATAAATAGGCACTCAAAACAAGTGCATGTTCGAGTATCATTGATCAGCTCCTTATCAATTTTGAATCATTTCGCCATGAACAATAAACCAAGGCTTTCGCTTAACTATAATAGAACAAGTAGAAAAAAAAAAGAATATATTCTTTTTTTTTCTAAGATAGAAAAAGAAAAAGATCGATATTGAAATAGAATTCAAAAATGAAAGCTAAATGGATTTGATAAGAGCGAGAAAATTTCAATTTCGATTGTTCTTAATAGTTAGAAAGATTTTTCATTGACGGGCAACAACAATTGCACCTATCAAAGCAACTAAAAGAATTATTGAAATGAGTTCAAATGGAAGAAAAAAATCCGTTGATAAATGAATTCCAATTTGTTGACTATTCCTTATCAAATCTTGTTCGATAATTTGGTTTGATTTTGTCGTCCAAATAATTCCGTACCAAGACGTATCGAGAATCGTGGTAATTATGGCGATGAAAATACTTGTACAAACCAACRAAGTAATCCCATTCCCAACAGTCCAAAGTTCGAAATCTTTATAATATTCTGAACCATTCATGAACATGACAGCAAAAAAAATGAAAACGTTTATAGCTCCGACATAAATAAGGAGCTGTGCAGCCGCTACAAAATGAGAGTTTGATAAAATATAAAATAACGATATGCAAACAAGAACCAATCCCAATGCAAAAGCCGAATAAATTGGATTGGTAAGTAATACCACTCCTATACCTCCTAATACAAGACCTGATCCCAGAAAAACTAAAAGAAAATCATGTATTGGTCCAGGCAAATCCATTCTATATACAAGATAAAAAAATTGAAATGTTTTTCATGATTTTATTGACCTGACCAGGAAATTTTTTCTTTTTTTATGATATGCTCCTAATTGAATTCAATAAAAATGGAATGGTGTTTCTAATGGATTTGAATTACGTCTAGGTCCAATTACTATACCAATATCTTGTTCCCCCTTACGCCAAACCAAGTAGAAAAGTTAGCTGGAAACTATTTCTAAATAAATAGAGAGATTATTAAATTCTATTTTCAATCCAAATGGATTTGCACTTCTCACTAACTAATCAACAATTAATTGCAATTTCGAGCAAAAAAAAAAAAAAAAATAAGGAACGATTCCTTTCAATTAGATAAAATTGAATCTGACTATACATTACCATAGTAATTAGTAATTATTCTTTAATCATGAAATGCATTTTTTATTTGAGGATAATTCAAAATTGTTCGAATTGTATAATCGTTAATTACTGACATCGGTAACCGACCTAATGCGATTTGATTATAATTCAATTCGTGACGATCATAAGCAGAAAGCTCATATTCTTCAGTCATTGATAAACAATTTGTTGGACAATACTCAACGCAATTTCCACAAAATATACAAATTCCGAAATCAATACTGTAATTAAGCAAGCGTTTTTTTCGCATACCGGTTTCCAATTTCCAATCAACAACGGGTAGATCTATAGGACATACACGAACACATACTTCACAAGCTATGCATTTATCAAATTCAAAATGGATTCGTCCGCGGAAACGCTCCGATGTAATTAACTTTTCATAAGGATATTGAATAGTTACAGGTAAACGATTTGCATGGGATAAGGTAATGATGAATCCTTGACCAATGTACCTTGCCGCCCGTATTGCTTGTTGGCCATAATTTATGAACCCAGTTACCATCAGGAACATATTGTAAAGATCTATAAATAATCTTATGTTTGTTTCTTTCTCTTGTTTGATGAGAAGTGAGAAATATAGAATATCATATTCTTTTTTCGTTTAGAGTGAAAGGAGTTGAGAAGAGGTTGTTAATAATAAATTACCAAGAGAAATGGGTAAAAGAAATTTCCATCCAAGATTTAATAGTTGGTCCATTCTTAGTCTCGGTAGAGTCCATCTTGTTGTGATAGAAATGAACACGAACAAATAAGTTTTAGCTAAAGTAATAAAAATACCAATTGTCATTCTAAAGACCCTACCTACTTTATTTATTTCAACTGGATCAGAAAAAAATACGGACGGAATAAAGATATTCCAACCACCCAAGTACAGAATTGTTACAAATAACGACGAAACTAATAGATTGAGATAGGAAGCAACATAAAATAATCCAAATTTGATACCCGAATATTCGGTTTGATAACCTGCTACTAATTCTTCCTCTGCTTCGGGTAAATCAAAAGGCAATCTCTCACATTCTGCTAGGGAAGAAATTAGAAAAATGATAAACCCTATAGGTTGACGCCACAAATTCCATCCTAAAAACCCATATTTGGATTGCGCCTCAACTATATCAACTGTACTTGAACTATTAGATAATAATAGTCGGTGGGAACATCACTGTTCCCATCGCTAGTCCAGAACCGTACATGAGATTTTCACCTCATACGGCTCCTTGACGGCCATCAAGAAATCTAAAGACCGGGTTGATATTTTTTATCGTGATAGATTTTATTTGGGGTCAAAATATAGATAGAATCAACACCCGCCGGAAGGTCAAAAATTAGACCGATAGAATTCTGTATGTCAGAATGATATAGATATAATAACTCAAAAAGCACTTATGAATTAATCTCGTCCTTTAATAATTTGAATTTTTCTTTGTTGAGTAATAACTTTTTAATAAAATACTCTTTCTATGAATATCAATAGCCATCTTTTTTTGATTATTATGAAAAAAAATCAGAGATTAGATGAGTGTCTTAATAATGCAGGCTATTTAGTGATCTCTATGAATTTTCGTTCCTATTCTTCTTTCAAAGAGGGAGTTCAAAACAAGAAAAGATTATTTCGTTTCGGATAGTCGTTTTTTAATCTGTGAGTAGGAGCATACTCTGGATTGCAATCGTGAGGAGTACTGCTTGATTATTTCTACAAATTGAAAGCCCCAATTATTGTTCTTTTTATGTTATCCAAAGATTTTCGTTTTGAAAATTGACATAAAAATTTCTATTACTAATCTTTTATGTATTTTTGTGTTCCTAACCATCCACTCATTTTTGTCGAACCCTCCGTTCTAGTAATACATATAAAGAATAGTGAAAACTATATACGGTTGATCTTTTGAGCCCGCTTCAAGCCAGGATGACTAATCACTAATCAACCAATTCATGGGGTAAAGGGTAAAAAGTCTTGCTTATATTAAATTTACTTTATTTTTGTTCTTGTACTTAGGGGATGAGACTCAATCTTGTTACTGCTAATTTAGAAGCTGTTTTTTTTTCACTCATATAACTATCTGATTTAGTTAATTTAATCTGAATGATGAATAAAAAAGTGAAGATACCTATTCAACTTCTTTACTTACAAAAAAGAATTAAAGAAAAGGTTATAACGACACGCACGTAGAGATATTGATAACACACAAAGAGTCAACGGTATTTCATAACTAATCGATTGAGCAGCGGCTCGTAGACCACCTAAAAAGGAATATTTGTTGTTTGATCCATATCCTGACATAAGAAGTCCAATCGGAACAATACTTGAAAAGGCAATCCATAAAAAAACACCGATATTGAGATCGGATAAAACAAGTTGATAGCTAAAAGGAATTACTGAATAACTTACGAAAATGGATATAACTGCTATGGATGGTCCGATAATGAATAAACGACCATCTCCTCTAGACGGAAGAAGGTTTTCTTTGAAAATAAGTTTTGTTCCATCTGCTAACGCTTGAAGAATTCCCAACGGACCGGCGTATTCTGGTCCAATACGTTGTTGTATTCCGGCGGATATTTCTCTTTCTAACCACACAATTACAAGTACACCTATTGTGATTCCCAATACAAGAATCAAAATAGGTAAAAGCATCCCTATGATCCCATAGATCTCTTTTAAAGATTCTAATCTAGAAAAAGAGTGGATATCTTGTACTTCTCTTGTATCAATTATCATTTCAACGATCAACTTCTCCCATAATGATATCTATGCTACCTAGTATTGTCATAATATCCGCCAATTTCATTCTTTTAACTAACTGAGGAAAAATTTGCAAATTGATAAAACCGGGGGGACGAATTTTCCATCTCCAAGGAAAACCACTCTGATCCCCTATTAAATAAATTCCCAATTCCCCTTTTGGGGCTTCAACTCTTACATAAAGCTCTTGCTTCGGTAATTCAAAAGTAGGAGAGGTTTTTTTACTAATGAAGCGATAGTCAAAATCATTCCATTCTGGATCCCGTTCTCTATCAAAGCAACGTATTTCTAAATTCTCATAAGGACCGCCTGGAATTCCTTCGAGGGCCTGTTGAACAATTTTGATAGATTCCTTCATTTCACTGATTCGGACTAAATAACGCGCTAATGAATCTCCTTCTTTTTGCCAATTGATTTCCCAATCGAATTCGTCATAACATTCATAATGATCAACTTTACGAAGATCCCATTGAATTCCACAAGCTCGTAACATCGGTCCGGATAAACCCCAATTTATTGCTTCTTCTGCACCAATAATACCTACACCCTCAACTCGTTCTAAAAAAATGGGATTTCGCGTAATAAGTTTTTGGTATTCAGAAACCGCGGTTAAAAAATAATCACAGAAATCCAAACATTTATCTATCCATCCATAAGGGAGATCGGCCCCTACTCCTCCGATACGAAAATAATTGTGCATCATTCTCATACCGGTGGCAGCTTCAAATAGATCATATACTAATTCTCTTTCTCTGAAAATATAGAAAAAGGGAGTCTGTGCACCAATATCTGCCATAAAGGGGCCAAGCCATAACAGATGAGAAGCTATACGACTCAATTCTAACATAATCACTCTGATATAACTGGCTCTTTTAGGTACTTGAATATTCACCATCTGCTCGGGTCCATTTACGGTTATTGCTTCTGTAAACATAGTAGCTAAATAATCCCAACGTGTTACATAAGGCAAATATTGTATAACTGTTCGGTTTTCGGCAATTTTTTCCATCCCTCTGTGCAGATAACCCAATATTGGCTCACAATCAATAACATCTTCGCCATCTAGAGTAAGAATAAGACGAAGAACACCATGCATTGATGGGTGATGAGGTCCCATATTGACTATCATATGTTCTTTTCTTTTAGTTGTTCCATTCATAGTTTATTCCTCGATTCATTCTTTTATGAACTGCTTAAAACAAAAAGAAGTTCGTCTAAATTCTAGATAAAAAAAAATTCAATAAAAATAAAATAAACAATTTTCATTGTTTTTTTTAATGAAAAAATTAACGCGTTTTTGATTCCCGAATATCCAGTTGATTCATTAATTCTTTATAAGAAACTCTTTTTTTATTTGACAAATAAGACAACAGCCGTTGTCGTTTTCCTAAGATTTTACGTAGACCCCGCTGCGATAAATAGTCTTTTCTGTGAAATTCCAAATGTGAAGTAAGTCTTTTTATTTTATTGGTGAAATGAAAGACTTGAAATTCAATAGATCCCCGATTTTCTTCTTCTGAAATAACCGAAATAACTTTCTTTTTTACCATAAGATAAAATCGACTCTTTTTTTCTTTTTAAAATTCAAAAATCCATTTAACCGATCAGTAAAAATAATCCTATTCATTTTCTCATTTTAATTAAGTACATTTTCTCATTTTAATTAAGTATAAGTAAAAAAAAAAATAGATATTTATACAGATAAAAGAGAACATCTTTTTGACCTATTCCTATTTGATCTAATCGAATATCTAATTATTTATCTAATGGATATGGATACATGCATTGATTTATCGTATTGGAATGGAAATGTAAGACAAGGAATGTGTACAACCCCCGGTTTCATATAATAAATACAGACCTGAAAGATATATATGAGATGAGAAATGTATCATTCACGAATTTTCAACGGGGGATACATATATACATATATATCCTTAACAGACTAAAACGGCTTCCATTAGTGGTATCAAACCAATATCGATTCATACAAGATAAATCCTCTAATCGGTAAGTAGGCCAAAGAAAGGATTTAAATTGAATTAGTTCAATTTTATCCCTATAAAAATTTTGACTTTTATCCAAAACTTGATCATAGTTTTTTACGTTATTGCAAAATACTGAATTGTTCGAAATAAGATTTCTATTCCTAGAATTGAAACAAATTCGAATTATTAATTTCCTACGCCATTTAGTGGAAAAAATACGTTCAGGAATAACTAAACCATAATCTCGATTTTCAGTTATTCTTTGATTTGGATGTCTTACAATATAATTAGTGTAATTGTTTCGATCAATATAGTGTTTTTCTCGGTAACTTTGATTAAGTTGGTACTCACTCTTATGAACCAATGAAACATTTAGAGTTTGATACATCAAAAATTGACCGTCGTTTTTTATAGACAAACGCACAGGTTCGATAATTAATATTCTTTTTTTCATCAATTCTCTAAGAGTAAAATCTTTTTGAATCATCAGAATATCTAGACTTGTTTCTCCACCTTGTATAGAGGATATAGCAATTTCTTTTGGATTTACCAATCTAAGCAAGAGACAATATACTTTAATATTATTTGTTATTTTTTGATTTAAAAAATTATTCCATCTCAATTGAAAACGTAAATACCTTTTTAAGACAAAATCAAGTTCTGCTTCCGTGTTGCTCTTATATTGTTTTCTCTTTTGACGTTTTTTCCTATATGAGCCTGCAGAATCTTCTTCAATATCTTTTTCTTGAGTTGAGAAAATTGATTCAAGAGTTTCTTTATTTTGTATATTTAATTCAACATTGTTTTTACCTAGGGATTCTTTTTTGTCTTGATTCTTATTTTCTAATTTAATAGATTTAGATTTATTTTCATTGGATAATTTGGATAATTTTAAGGGATTCTCTTTTTGATTTTTAGTAATGTTTTTATTTTCACTAACAGTTTCATTTAAATTGAAAAGAAGTTTTTTGGCCGGGATTATCCAGGGGTTCATTTTATATGTATTATAAAGAAGCACAAATTCGCCAAAGAACCAAAGTTTTAGATTCGAAATCGAACGCCTTAGTATTTCTTCATTCATTCCCATCCAATCAAAAAGGCTTTTTTTTTTTTTTGAAATCTTGATTTTCTGATCTTTATCAATTTGAAGATAAACAAGGTCTTTTTTATCAATTTTACCAACTATTGGATAATTATTGACTTTAGTGTTAGTATTTGTATTATTATTGAAGTTGATATTGGTATCGATAGCGATCCAGGAATGAATATCCCCTTTCTTTCTAAAGCACAAATAGAGAATTTTCCAATCAAAATATTTTTTATCTGGAAATTTATCTAGAGTCATATTTTTGTTCTGTCCGAAATTATTATATATATAATTATATATAGGGATAATACGCTCTGACATATCAACTAAGGCACTTTTCTTTATGTTGTATATATTGGAATTATAACAACTTTCTTGCGAATTATTTATCCATAATGGTGATACAGAAATATATGAATCCTTTCTATCGTCATAATTAATGGATTGATATGAGAAAAGTGCATATTTAGAGTATTTTTGAAAATTAATAGTATATTTTTCATTGGAGAAGGAATTCGATTCAAAATTAATTAATTTTTTGTAAAAAATTAATTGGTCTTTTTCATCTGAATGACTTTTTTGAAAATCTTTATTTTCAGTCATAATAGATCTTTGATTCACTCTGTTTCGCCATTTGTGTGGTACTAATCGATACCATTGAATTTGTGATAATTCATATTGATAATACTTACTTAAAGAGTTTTTCCATTCAACAATTGTGTAATTAAAAAGATTTTTATGCTCTAATTTCAAATGAAGTATTCCTTCTGTTTCTAAATAATCCTTTATTTCTTTCTTAAGAAAAAGAGATGTTTCCTTATATTGAAGAAGATCTCTATAAATTTTAGTTTTATATATTTGGTAAAATACATACGCTTGTGAAAAGTAGGATAAGTTGCTCAAATTTTTTGAATTCTTTTTAGTAATAGCAAAAAACCGTTTTTTGAAAGTCCAAATAATGTGAATAGCACTTGTTTTATTCATTTTTTCTTTATTTATTTCATTATTGGAAATAAATTTATCAAATTCGTTTTTTGATAATTCAAAAAGTTGTGTAGTGATTCTCGAACTATTCTTATGAATGATACATAAAAATACTTTTATGTATATCTTTTGAATAATAAAATTGATTCTCAAATAGGATTTTCGTATTAATCGTACATTTCTTTTTTTTAATTTTTTCAAACTTTTTCTTATTGATACTAATAATTTATTGAGAGAATTTTTTTTATTACAATTACTATTTCTGTCATTAGTTATAAACTCGTTATTATTGTCTTTTTTATTTTGTATTTTTTTTATCCGATTCATGATTGTGTTTGTTCTATCAGCCAGATCTTTCATTTTTGTTTCGGTAAATGAAAAATCTTTCAAATCCATAGATTGAATGGGAATGATAAGGGATGATTCAGAAATCATTTGATTAGGAATTCTCCTATCTTTTTCTTTTTTAGTTTCGTTTAATTCAGATATTTGTTTCAATCCAACTAAAAAATTTTTTTTTTTTTTTAAAAAAATTCGTATCCCAAAAAAAGACTTTTTTTTCCATTTTCTAATTTTTTTTTTCATTTTTTTGAAAATGGGGTTAAAAAACGACTGTCGTTTTCGGGGAGAACCAAAAGGAAGGTCAGTTTCCATTCCCCAAACTGTTAAAAAACAAAAATGATTTTTGTTTTTTCGTGGATCTTTTTGAAGAGATTGTACCTTAGATTTGTGCCAAGGTTTAAAGAAAAAGGGAAATAGTATTTTTATTTGAATACCATTTATTAACCAGTTTTTTGGAAATTCGGTTTCTGATAATGGAACACCATTATAGGTGCATTTAATATGCATTTCTTTCTTCCAATCCTTAAAGTCCTCTGACCATTCTGGAAATTGAAATACTAGTATACGTACTGTATTTTTAACTATTATCAATGATAGTAATAGAATATATTTTCTAAGAAAAGATTGGATTACTAATAATGATCCTCTTATTATTTGAGCAAATAGAATGTTATCCCATGCTTCCGCTATTTCTATTCGTACTTTTTCTTGTCTTTTGTATTCTTCTTTTTTTTCTTTCTCCCTTTCTTTTGCCTTTTCTTGTGTATAATCTAGAATTCTTAATTCTAATTGTGTTGCTTTTTTCCATTTTTTAAAAATGAATTTTTGTATTTGGGAGATGTCAAAAAACAAAAGGGGGTTGTCTATTCTCTCCAAAAAAAGAGGGGAATGCAAATTTGCTTGAAAAAACGACCCGATGTTTGTCTTACGTCTTTGGGCACGCATGGAACCTTTGATGATGTCTCTACGGAAATCGGATTGTTGGGAATACCGTATCAAAGCCACTTCGTCTCTTTCATCCGGATTATTATTGCTTTTTTTATTAATATCATTGTTTTCTTTGTTATCATTCAAGATAACTACACGTTTGGCTTTTCTTGAACGAATCTCATGATCCTCGGCTACAGTTTCGTCATTTTCTCCCTCTTGTTGTTCCAAATCATCGATTAATTTTGATGACCATCTTTTTACTTTTTTACTTATTTCTTTTAGTCTTTTAGACTCTGGATTGACATTTTGGATGAAGATGAATTTGCAAATATTGATTTGATCTTCGAAGACAATTCTTCCTTGTTGGATTTTGAATTCCATTTTTGAAAACGGAAAAAAATCATTTTTTTTTTTTGTTGATAATGAATTTTGATCAAATGTATCTATTTTCTCTTCCAATTTTTCATAATCATAATCAGTAGTAAAAAGTATACCCTGGATCTTATTTATCCATCTTTTCTCGATGTCATTTTTTATCGAAGTTTCATTTCTGATTGAGGAAGAAAAAAAAATGTTTCTCCTTCCGCGATAGGGACCATTCAAAAAGGGATCATCTATTTTAGGCAAGTATTCTTTTTTAGTCTCATCATTACATAATCTACTCTTTTTTTCCAGCACATCTA